CGTATTATTGCAATTTTTGTCTTTATTTTATTAGAAATTAAATATTAAAATATAATTAATATAATATAGATTTCTATATACAAATAAAATGGAGAATCTAATGAATGATTCATGAATATGAATGACGAATCCAAAATTTATATGAAATCGTGAAAAACTGAAGGATACTTCGGATCTAATCATACCCATTATATTGACAATTTCAAAAATTGTTCATATAATAGGTATGATAGCGGTTGAGCAAGTATGCCCCCATCGTCTAGTGGCTCAGGACATCTCTCTTTCAAGGAGGCAACGGGGATTCGACTTCCCCTGGGGGTAGGGTACTACGAAAAGAAGTTGGTCAGGGATTACCAATACGCCTAAAATTGATTCTTTCTGGGTCGATGCCCGAGCGGTTAATGGGGACGGACTGTAAATTCGTTGGCAATATGTCTACGCTGGTTCAAATCCAGCTCGGCCCAACAATTCACCAATCTACCATGAGATGGTAGAACCCCCTTCTTCTTCAGAAATACCTGATACGGGGGAATAAAAAAGAATCAAATTTTCTGCTAGATCCCTTATTTCCCCGGGATTGTAGTTCAATTGGTCAGAGCACCGCCCTGTCAAGGTGGAAGCTGCGGGTTCGAGCCCCGTCAGTCCCGACGAATCCAATAAGGCCACCAATCTGCCTCTCCTCTTTCTGTGAAAGAGGGGACATGGGACAGCATTTCATTCCCAAGGGGATTCTTTTTTTTTCACATTTCTAATCAAACAAATAGCAATGTTCATTACTTCAACGAGGACTGATTGATAGGAGAAAGACGTATGTAGATTAGTACAATTTTTGGTTGGTAGCATTATTATTATAGTAAGTATTCCAAGAGATACTGAGTCTTCTTTTTGGATTGATCCCCATTCATGTAATGGAACAAGGTCCGATATCTTTCTCGGGCGCATATCCACAGATGGAATTCGTTTCTTGTATAATACAAAATGAATTTAACAAAATCTCCCCTTCTGGCTCTGTTTTTGTTTATGGAACCTCAATTATTAAATGTGAAGTTTAAAAAAAAAATTTTTATTCAAATTGGATACCGAGCTTTTGATATATGTCTCCCAGGACTAATAACCGAGGTTAAAAGAAAGATAAAGATTAATCAAGGAATCCCTTCCCCCGTTTCGCAAGGGAATGAATAATTTTTCCTTACTATTTTTCTATTTTTTTCAGGGTCCTGTCGAAGAAAGAACAAACCCGAAAAAATGAAAATAACTAAAATAGTGAATTTGATGGAATATTCTCTCTTTTTTACCGAGACTCAGCTTTATCACACTTCTTTGTTTTCCAAATAAAATTAGATCATAAAAAAAACGGTGTTTAGAGCTTATCTTTTTCCGCTTTGCTTGTCTTATTTGTTGGGGGTTTGTAACTAATGGAAAGGGGTGGGTGGTGAGATGATACTTCATTTGATGATTGTACAAGGGAGACGTAAGATAGGTTATAGAAAATAAACACCAGAAAAGAATCCTATATAATGCTAAAAAAAGGAATTTTTGATTGCGCGGGGAATCCTATTTTGGATTCGGTATGGATAAAAGATCTCCCTATGTTATACTTTTCAATTTTCGACGACGAATTGATTTGATAGCTTAGATATTGTTATTCATGAGATTGATCCGATTGAATATGGTCGAGAGGTAATTCATTCATTGAATTTACAGGCGCAAGATTGATTATCTCTAAGGGATTAAATCCCGAGTTATTCTGAAGTAAAAAAAAACGATGAGATTATGGAAGTAAATATTCTTGCATTTATTGCTACTGCACTGTTCATTTTAGTTCCTACTGCCTTTCTACTTATCATTTACGTAAAAACAGTCAGTCAAAATAATTAATTGAATGAAACTTGATCTTATCAATGGTTGAAAAAATCAAATGAAAGGGATTCCAATTTTGCGTCTTAAATGAATAAATGAAATGGACGGGTTATAATCGGCAGTAGTCTACGAGATCCGATAGTATGGTAAGAAAGATTCATCGAGTTCTTTCTTACCGTACTGTACTATTAGTGTTATTGTAGTGTATAAAGTTGTACTTTATAATAAAGCTAGAGGCTTAATATAGATCAATCTACCATATTATCTTCATATATGTAGATATATGTAGTGTCGATATTAATTTTATATATGGAATTGACAGAGGGCCCAATTCTATTTCTTTGATACATCTATTTGTTCCGATCAATCTGAAAGAATCGTTTTACTCTTATAGAATACATTCCTCCACTAGAATCCAATGAAATTTTAAAATGAAGAGATCTTTATTTTAAATAGTTCAAAATGCGTTGCAGAACGATTTATAAAACAATTGATACAGTTTGATTCCTCAACTCAATTAGTAGTGCTTCTAGAGACCACTTCTTCCCCATACTACGAGTGAAAGGGAAAATGTAAAGACTACCATTAAAACAGCCCAAGCGAGACTTACTATATCCATGTGAATTAGGTCCCCTATCTC